TAGACAACTCGCACACACTCCCTTTCCAAAAAAAATCAATACACCAACCACTACAGTTAGATTTATTAGATTTGTTGCTAAAATATCGGTATTAAGCCCGAAACTCCCAGCGGATGGCCAGTGAGCTAAAAAAACGAAAGAATGGGTTACATTTTTCATATGCTCTCCTCTTATAGATAGGACGAACAAAGAACAAAGTTTTTCGATCACTTACTTCGCTCGCCCTTTTTTGATCGGTTTTTTTAATGCAATTTTTTTTTAATGCAAATAGATTCAATCTAGTAATTTATTTTAGATTAAGTCTTAGGTCTCGTTTGACCTGTGAAAGACCTCCTTTGTTGAAATGTTCCCAAAATTCCTAAAATAAAAGGAAAAAGACTTTCCACTGTCCTAAACTAAGGACGGGAAGGAAGAAGGCGAGCATATCCTCTAAATTGATCATCCTCAAATCAGCCCTTCCTGGGGTGGGGTATTGTCTGTCCCAATAAATAGATAATTCCAGGAGTAATAAATAGGAGTAAAGTATTGATATAATTGGAATTGCAGAAGCAAATACCAATTTACTAAAAAAAGAAAAAAGTATCTAATCTAAAGCACTCATTTTCTTTTTTAGGATTAAACAAAAGGGTTCGCAAATAAAAGTGCTAGTGCCACAACTAGTCCATAAATTGTTAAAGCTTCCATAAAAGCTAGACTAAGCAATAAAGTACCTCGTATTTTACCTTCTGCTTCTGGCTGTCTCGCAATACCTTCTACAGCTTGTCCTGCAGCAGTACCTTGACCAACTCCAGGGCCAATAGAAGCAAGCCCTACGGCCAATCCAGCAGCAATAACGGAAGCAGCAGCAATTAGTGGATTCATGGTGAGTTCCTCGTGTCAAAAAAAAAGAAATGGTTAAGGATACAATCAACCAAGAAATTCTTACTTCTAAGCTCTATTGGGGAGAAGTAACTAAAAAGTACAAATTGAAATGATAATCTGAATTGTCCGAACTACTTCGAGATCTCATTTTTAGTTTCTAATCATTAGAGGTTTGTGTAAATCCATATGATTCTTATTATTCTATTTCTCTTTCTTTCCAACCAACAACTCTTTCATTCCATCCTTCTTTCTTTACTCTTCGATATCCTTGAGTTCCTATTATTTCCCCTATAATCTAATCCATAATAAAAGACGAAATAGAGGAAGAACCCCTATTGAAATCGACCTAATCCAAATCCAATAGGAATTAAATCAAGATATACAATTGATAACAATATGCTGCATAGAACTGGATATGGAATCCAATTCCATATAGAGGGAATTCGATATATCGGATTAGATAATGAATCTAACTTAGGAATATATAATATCCCATATACACTTGTTTCTTCTATTTTGCGTATTTTCTTATTTTCTATTGAATCGGATTCGAAAATCATTCCTTAAAGTGGAAACCCGCACAAAAGATGACTGGACTTCTAGACATTAAGGATATAGATCTAGCCTGACTCCGCCCCCCTTAATGCATATATACTTTGACAATTCCGTAATATAGTCTATTCTCTCTCCTACAACTCTAGGTTGTATATTCATACGCATTTCTAACTATTTTGTTTTCCAACCAAGCGGATTATCTGGAACCATGCATGAATTGAGCTAAGCTAAAAAAAAAAGACTATTTCGAAAACTAGTCAATTCAATGATGACCCTCCATGGATTCACCTATATAGGCTGCGGCTAACGTTGCAAAAATAAGAGCTTGAATACCGCTTGTAAATAATCCAAGAAACATGACCGGTATAGGGACTACTAAGGGGACTAAAGAAACAAGAACAACAACGACTAATTCATCCGCCAATATATTCCCGAAAAGTCGAAAACTAAGCGATAATGGTTTTGTGAAATCTTCTAGGATGTTAATTGGTAAAAGGATTGGAGTTGGTTTAATATATTTCTCGAAATAACTCAATCCTTTTTTGCTAAGACCCGCATAAAAATATGCCGCTGACGTGAGTAAAGCTAAAGCAACAGTAGTATTTATATCATTCGTGGGCGCTGCTAATTCCCCATGGGGTAACTGTATAATTTTCCAAGGTAAAAGAGCACCCGACCAATTCGAAACAAAAATAAAAAGGAACATAGTTCCAATAAAGGGAACCCAGGGACCATATTCTTCTCCAATCTGAGTTTTGCTCAAGTCTCGAATAAACTCAAGCACATATTCGAAGAAATTCTGACCGTCGGTCGGGATGGTTTGTGGATTCCGAACAGCTATGATAACTGAACCTAGCAAGATAGTAATTACGACCCAAGAAGTGATGAGTACTTGGGCATGAATTTGGAAACTTCCTATTTGCCAATAGAAGTGTTGGCCTACTTCTACACCCGATATATCGTATAACCCCTTGAGTGTTTTAATGGAACATGGTATAATATTCATATTGTCCTCTGATAAAAATTGAACTTCAAAAAAGGAATTCTTTTGATTCAACCATCTCTTTCTCAACTCAGCAACTTGAAGTATTAATCTTATATTTAGGATACCAAGAAATCACATCAGATCATAATATATATCAATACCCTCTAATATATATCAATATTCCCCTTCTTTTATCTATACAAAACAAAAAAGAATAGTAAGTGATCCCATAAATCTACGCAGTTGCCCAAGAATTCACTATTCTTCTTAATCAACGATTTCTTATATAGAGAGAACGGCCCTCACAAATTGCAAATACTAATTTGTTAAGAATCAATCGAATTGAAGTCATAGTGTCATCGTTGGCTGGAATCGATATATTCGCGAGATCTGGGTCACAATTTGTATCGACTAAAGAAATAGTAGGAATCCCCAAAATGGCACATTCCCGAAGAGCTATATACTCTTTTTGCTGATCGAGGACGATCACAATGTCTGGCAACCTCGTCATATATTTGATCCCGCCGAGATATCTTTGCAAGGTCGATAATTTTCTCTTCAAGATTGCCACATCTCTTTTTGGGAGATGGTGGAATTTTCCCATCTTTTCTTCTGCTCTTAAGTCTCTAAATTGAGAAAGTCTAGTTTTCGTAATCGACCAATTCGTTAACATACCACTGAACCACTTTTTATTAACATAATGACAACGAGCCCTTATTGCAGCTGATGCTACTAAATACGCTGCTCTTTTTTTGGTACCAACAATTAAGAAGCTTTTTCCCTGACTTGCTGCATCAAAAACTAAATCACAAGCTTCTGATAAAAAGCGAGCCGTTCTAGCGAGATTTGTAATATGAGTACCTTTACGCTTTGCCGAGATGTAAGGGGCCATTTTAGGATTCCATTTCTTAATACCATGACCAAAATGAACTCCCGCTTCTATCATCTCTTTCAAATTGATGTTCCAATATCTTCTTGTCATTTTTTCCACACTTCCTTTTGATTTTTTCTTTTTTTTTCATCCTACCATTCAATTACGGAATTTATTTCTTTTTGAAGATTAAGAAAGAGCCGAAATAGCTTGAAATAAATAATAATTGTTCCGATGTAACCTTCCACTGAGAATTGGCCATTGATACATGGTATAAACGTAACCTTAATGAATTAACTGACTTCTTTTACTTATTAAAATAAAAATCTAAAATCTGACCTGTTAGTGTTCTAAGGTCAAAAGTCTAGTTTAAAGTCAAAAAATCTGCTTTATGTATCCTTAAATCGTATAATTGGGGGTAAATGGGGGTTCTGATGTCTCATAGAAATTGTTTGTTACGTCAGAATCAGAAGAAACTAATTCTGTATGGAGAAACAAAATATCTCTCATTTCCGACGCGAATAGATTTTTTTTTTGAATTTCGAAATAAAGGTTCTTGTCTTGTGGGGAACGATGCACAAATTTTTGGAATCCGGTACCAACAGGTATAATCCCCCCCAGAACTACGTTTTCTTTGAGGCCTTTCAACCAATCAATACGACCTCGTAGGGCAGCTTTTGCTAAAACTCGAGCAGTTTCTTGAAAACTTGCTTCAGATATGAAACTTTGGGTATTCAGGGAAGCCCTTGTTATTCCCAATAAGATTGCCCGATAATAGATCGATTCATCCAAAGCTCGCCCTGCTCGTTCCGCTCGCAATAATCCGATTAATTCCCCAGGTGAAAAAACATTAGACATTCCATCTTCGGAAACCCGCACTTTTGATGTTACTTGGCGTATAATAATCTCTATATGTCTATTATGGATCTGTACCCCTTGGGATCGATAAACCTTTTGGATCTTATTAACCAAAGAGATACGACTTTGGGCTATGGTTAGCTCAGCTCCAATCAAGAATCCCCAGGGGACCCCAAGAATTCTTGGTATACGCTCATTCCAATCCTCAATTCTCCTTTCGAGATTCGGCGATAGTGAATCAATTGAACGCGCTTCAAAGATTTGTTCTACTTTTGGAAGACCTTGCGTTATGTCACTAGATCTCGATTTTTCATATATAAACGTAACTAACCTATCTCCTTTGTAAAGGATTTCTCCATAATGACCATGAACAGTTGCTCCTGTAGTGGCCAAATAAGGCTTAGCTGCTCTTATAACAAAGGAATCAATATTAACAATGAAAATTTGACCAGATTTTTTTATGTGCGATTTAAATAGACATACATTTTCGCAAATAAATTGTCCAAGGTGAATTATTGCCGATGTCTCCTCCCAAGAATCATGATGGAGAAAGTGCCAATTCAAATGGAATGGATCCAACATGATGTTACTATCGAAATTCGAAATCCTTTGATTTTCATCTATTAAAGAGTATTTAAGCCCTTGAAGTACTTGGAAGGTTTGTTTCAAATTGTCAAGGAACAAATATTTTTTTAACAGGATCTGATTATGCGTTAGTAAATAGTAAGATGAAGAAAAATTCGATATACTAGGTACAATAGCAGCTAAGGGCCCAAAAATATCTCGAATAGGAATTCTAGGATTCGATTCTTTTACCGCATTGGGATATTTCGAATTCTTGAATAAACCAATTCTAGAACAGTTGGATGCCAACAAAATCATCAAAGATTGGTATTCTTTATTTCGATTCAACAAGGTGCCAATAGCTTCTTGATGTTGGCTAAGTGATTGAATCTTCGCCTTGGAATAAAAGGAATTGGTATTGGTGCGATCTAACCTATTATTGGGAATCGGTCCTGCACTTGTCCTATCATACCTTCTTCGTGTATACGAAATAGTGGACTTTACTAACTCAATTCTTAGGAAATCACGAATCAGATCATTTGCTCTTACCTCAACAAGGGAAGCACGAGCCTCCTCTTTTTCTTCTTGTTCCCAATTCACTACTAAGCAAGTTCGAACAAATTGACTATTCGTGTGATAAATTCTTTGAGTTAACTTGCTATTTTCATGAGAAAGAAAATTGACAAGTCGAAGTTGGAGATTATCCTCTTCTTGCAAGAGATCCTGCGGGAAAAGTGTTGCTAAATTTCTCCCTTCGTCCATTTCATATGCGACTGCAGGTCGAACCGAAACAAAATACTTTTCCTTGCTCTTGAGAATTTTTTTCCGTTGAACATAGACCCAATTTTTCCTTTTTTTTGATTCCTTAGATTCTTTCTTTTCTCTTTCTGGTGGTATCAAACTACCACCTAATATCTTATCTGCTTCTTCAGGAAAATGAATATCTCCGGAAAAGATTTTGAGTTCCGTATGGCTTTTTTTTCTATTCACTCGGACCAATCCACCTAGTCGACTTCTTGTATTTTTTGTGAGTTGTGTATCCACTCCAATGATACTATTATCAAGTACCTTTAGGGATGAGGATCTGGGCAAGATATGCAGTTCTTGAAGAATGAAAAAAAACCGATCTAGTTCTTTTTGGTATTTTAGACTAAATTCTTTTGTTCCTCGATGCTCAATCAAACCCTCTTTTTTTAAGATGGAATCTTCCTCTGGGCTCCCGTATTCGTCCTCTGAGTCTTCTTCTGAGTCTTCCTCTAAAGTCCCATATTCGTCCTCTGAGCCTTCCTCCGGGCTCCCATATTCGTCTTCTGAGTCTTCATCTAGAGTTCCATATTCGTCCTCTCGGGTCCTATATTTGTTCTCTGGGCTCCCATATTCGTCCTCTGAGTCTTCCTCTCGAGTCCTATATTCGTCTTCTAGGGTTTCATATTCGTCCTCTAGGATCCCATATTCATCTTCTAGGGTTTCATATTCGTCCTCTAGAGTCCTATATTCGTCTTCTAGGGTTTCATATTCGTCCTCTCGGGTCCTATATCCGTTCTCTGGGCTCCCATATTCGTCCTCTGAGTCTTCCTCTCGAGTCCTATATTCGTCCTCTAGGGTCCTATATTCGTCCTCTAGGGTCCTATATCTAAATTTCACAATTCCTGAACCCTTTTTATCTTTTCTGTATCGTGGATCGTCAAAATAAGCAAAAATAGTATTTCTACGTAAAACACCCATAAAGGGTATTTCAATAGAAATCCCCAAACAGGATATTAGTTCTTTCTCTTGTTCTTGATGATATTGTAATGGAATAACGAACCTATTTCTTCGCTTTTTCGCCAATAAATCCGAATTATCTTGAAGAATAGAAGGATAGACAAAATTCCAATGGCCGTTGGACATGATTCTATCCGGCGTTGAATAATCAAGAATTTCCCTATCTTTTTTACCAAAAGTATCCAACAGTCTATGTCTTACTTGATCATCATTAGCCATTGAGAGGTCAAAGATATATCTTCCGTCAACAGAAAAAGAATAAGTATTCATTTGATCTTGATCCTTGTGGAGCGAAAAAGACGCTATACTGGATCTGCACATACTTACTGACAATATCCATAAATGGCTTGTTTTTGGTAATCGACGAAGATTACCATATTGATATTCGGGCGCATGGTAAACATCAGTACTCCAGTGCATTTCCCCGTCTGATTCGGAATAAATATGCTTTTGTACCCTTTCTTTAAAATGCAAAGTGGACGTTCCGGCACGAATCTCCGCAATTACTTGTTCGGATTCTACATATTGATCATTTTGCACTAGAATCAAGCTTTTTGAGGGAATATTCACACTATATAGAATATCCTGACTCTGAATAGTTACATGCAAGTCTATATAACATAGAAAAGCAGGCTGCCCATGACGGGTACGTGTGGGGTGAACCAAATCCTCATTGAATTGGATTTTTCCATTCGAAGGGGATCGTACAAGGTCGGCAGTACCCCCTGTGAATACTCCACCAGTATGAAAAGTTCTTAATGTTAGTTGAGTCCCTGGCTCCCCAATTGATTGACCCGCAATAATACCTACGGCTTCCCCTAATTCGACCAGATCGCCATGAGTGGGACTCCGACCATAACATAATTGACAGATCCAAGATGTGCTCCGGCAAGTAAAGGGGGTTCTAATATATATTGGTTGTGCTCGAAATGGTTGTGCTCGAAAGGCAGTTATGAATCGATTGACTAATCCAATTCCAATATCTTGATTTCGAGCGGCAATGCATCGTGAACCGATATATATATCGTCTGCTAATACACGACCAATTAGTGTTTGGACAAAAAGTTTTTCCGTCATCCCATTTTGAGGACTCACAGAAATACCTCGGATAGTACCACAATCTCTTCTACGCACAATAATATGTTGAACTACTTCAACAAGTCTACGTGTAAGATATCCAGCATCCGCTGTTCGTACAGCAGTATCTACAACCCCTTTACGGGCTCCGTAGCAGGAAATTATATATTCTGTCAAAGAAAGTCCCTCGCGTAAATTGCTTTGAATAGGTAAATCAATCATTTGTCCTTGAGGATCCGCCATTAATCCTCTCATACCTACTAATTGGTGTACTTGAGATGCATTTCCTCTAGCTCCTGAAAAAGACATTAGATAGACTGGATTAGAAGGATCCGTTATCCGAAAATTCGAATTCATTTCTTGTTTCAAATATTCACTTGTAGCATACCATATCTCAACGGATTGGCGTAATTTTTCTACCGCGTGTACAGCCCCATAATAATAGTGTTTCTCCAAAAGAAAACTCTGTTGTTCCGCGTCTTGGACTAACCATCCCTTAGAGGGTATTGTTAAAAGATCCTCGATTCCTAATGAAATCGATGTAGTAGTGGCTTGATGAAAGCCCAGAGTCTTTATTTGATCCAGTATATGGGATGTATATCCCATTCCGAAATGATCTATTAATCTGCTAATAAGTCGTTTCATAGCAGTTCCGTCTATCTCTTTATTATGAAAGACCAGATTGGCCCGTTCCGCCATACATAAGTACCCCCTTTTTCGGCTGAGTAGGATTCGACAATTGCTGAGTAGGATTCGACAATGGGCCTGAGTCAGTGATTCGAAAATTTAATTAACTTCCTTTCCTTAATCTCAATCTGGATTCGCGCGGCAAAAATGATGATACTAGCGAAATCGGAATGCCCCCCGAAAGGGGCATCGCCGAATCTAACTTCCTTGTTTAGATAGTGTATGAATAGGCCTGACTAAATCCTTGTATGGCTTCCTCTATTTCTCTATAAAAAGAAATATGACCAAGAGTGCTTCGAATGTATATAGAACGGATTTCTTTTTTTCTATTTCCCACTATTAGATAGTGGGCATAAATCTCATGATAAGTCCCCAAAGATTCATATTGAACTTCAATCGGAACTTCTCTTGACCCAATGACGCGTTGATCTAGTTTCCATCGGAGCCACAAGGGACTGTCTAAACTGATTCGTTTCTGTCTATAAGCTCCCAGTGCATCATAGGAACTAGAAAAATGGGGTTCTTTATCTTTCGTATACTTATAATTATTATTATTGTAACTTACTTTTTGATTTGGATAGTTTCCGCAACTATTATATCTATTTGCACAAATACCCCGACGGTTTCCAATCGTTAATACATAAAGTCCTATAAGCATGTCTTGGGTCGGTACGCAAATAGGATCTCCAATAGCAGGAGATAGGAGATTCATATGAGAAAACATAAGTAAACGGGCTTCCGCCTGAGCTTCCAAGGATAAAGGTAGATGAACAGCCATTTGATCCCCATCAAAGTCCGCATTGAAACCCTTACACACTAATGGGTGTAAACAAATAGTACGCCCCTCTACTAAAGTGGGTTGGAAGGCCTGTATGCCTAATCTATGCAGGGTAGGTGCTCTATTCAACAGTACAGGATGTCCCCGCATAACTTCTTGAAGTATTTCCCATACAATGGGTTCCTTTTCCCAAATTTTCCTTTTAGCAATCCTGACATTAGAAGTAGCGCGTTTCGTGATTAAATCGCGAATTACAAATAGCTGAAAAAGCTTTATTGCTATCTCTAGAGGTAATCCACATTGATGTAATGAAAGTGAAGGACCCACAACAATGACAGAACGCCCCGAGTAATCGACCCGTTTCCCAAGCAGAGTCTCACGAAACCTTCCCTCTTTACCTTCAATTACATCTGAAAGTGATTTGTATACTTTATTGTGACCATCCCTCGTTGGTTGCCCGCGGGACCCACTATCAAGAAGTGTATCCACGGCTTCTTGTACCAACTTTTCCTGGCACATTACTAAATCTGCTGGCGCTAATTCACTTCTTTTTAATAGATAGGCAAGGTTGTTGTTCCGACGGATAACTCTCTTATAAAGTTCATTAATATCCGAAGTCACTACTTTATCCCCAGACCTATAAACAATGGGTCTCAATTCGGGAGGAAGAACCGGTAATAAGCACAAAACCATCCATTCTGGTTCTACATTTGTTTGAATAAAATGTTTCGCCAATTGCATGCGTCTAATCAAAAAAACTTTTCTTATTCGTCTTTTTCTATCTTCCCATTCATCTCCACTATACCCCTCGTCTTCTAATTCCTTCCATTCGACCAAGGAATTCTCTATAATAATTCGCAAATCCAAATCTGCTAATTGTTCTCTAATAGCACCTGCTCCTGTCGCAATTTCCCGATTTCGAAATGTTGCAAAGCCTGGGGTAGAAAAAAAGGGAGAAATGCTGTGGTTACAGGATGAAATTTCATCTTCGAATAAACCTCGTAATCGTAAGAAAGTGGGTTTTTTAGCGCTGGGCCTAGCAAAAGAGAAATCGCCGTATACTAGGCCCTCCAATTTCTTAAGGGGTTTATCTAAAAGGTTCGCAATATAACTAGGAAGACCTTTCAAATACCACACATGAGTCACGGGACATGCGAGTTTGATGTATCCCATTTGATATCTTCGTATCCGAGAATCAACAAATTCTACCCCGCATTTTTGGCAAAATCTTTCGTCTTCGTTTTCAGCTACGCTCGCTCGAGAATTTCCACAAGCACAAATTCTGCTTTTTATGGGTCCAAAGATTCTTTCGCAAAACAATCCATCTTTTTCTGGTTTATCGGTTTTATAATGAAAAGTAGAGGGCCTTGTGACTTCGCCAACGACTTCCCCATTAGGTAGGTTTTTGTTAGCCCAAGCCTTTATTTGTTGAGGGGAAACGAGTCCAATTTGGAGTTGTTGATGTTTATATTGGTCAATCATAAAATAGAAATAAGAAAAGAATTTATATTTATTCCGATCAAACTTCCTCCCTATTAACCTGGAAGTTCTTCTCAGATACAAGGAAATGATTCAGTTCTAGAGCCAAAGATCGTAGTTCTCGAACGAGCACTCGAAAAGATTCTGGAGGATCCTCGTGATTAGGTACTCTTTTTCCCCAGATCGTAGCATTAAGTATTCCTTGGCGAGCTATAAGATGATCAGATTTATAAGTAAGTATCTCTTGTAAAATATGAGCAACACCAAATCCTTCTAAAGCCCAAACTTCCATTTCTCCTACTCGTTGTCCCCCTTGCTTGGCTCTTCCTCTAACGGGTTGTTGTGTAACAAGTGAGTAGGGCCCAGTAGAACGTCCATGGATTTTTTCATCAACTTGATGAATTAATTTTAAGATATAGGACTTCCCTATTAGAACAGGTTGTTCGAAGGGGTCTCCTGTTCTTCCATCAAATATTCTACTTTTTCCCGGGTACTCGGGTTCAAATACCCATGGATTTTTTGTTTGTTTACTGGCTTCATATAATTCTGAAAACACAAGTTTTCTTGAAGCCTCTTGCTCATATCTCTCATCAAAGGGTGCTATTCTATAATGTTTCTTTAGCAGATCCCCTGCTAATCCGAGCGAGCTTTCAAATATTTGTCCCACATTCATTCGTGAGGGTACTCCTAAGGGATTGAAGACCATATCAACAGGTGTTCCATCTTGCAAATAGGGCATATCTTGCCTAGGCAAAATTTTGGAAATGATCCCCTTATTCCCGTGTCTTCCGGCTACTTTATCCCCAACTTTGATTTCACGTTTCTGTAAAATATATACACGAACCATTATGTCTAGGGGGTCTCTCTGGATCCATTTCACATCGATAACGCGCCCTCTTCCACCTATAGGTAGTTTGAGAGAAGTTTCTTTTGAAGTGGATACCTCAAGACCAAATATGGCCCGTAATAATCCAGCTTCCGCGATATACGACGATTCGCTCGCTATCTGAGGCGTTAATTTACCTACTAAAATATCGCCAGTTTCTACCCAGGATCCCAACCTAACAACTCCATTTCTGTCCAAATTGCGGAGTAAATGTTCTTCTAGATGTGGTATTTCTTTAGTGATTTTTTCAGCGGAGCCTTGGCTTGTCGTATCCGTCTGAATTTCATATTTTCGGATGTGAAAAGAAGTATAAATATCCTCATATACCAAACGTTCGCTAATTAGTACTGCGTCTTCAAAATTGTAACCTTCCCATGGCATATAAGCTACTAATACGTTTTTTCCTAAAGCAAGTTCCCCACCAACTGTAGCAGCTCCCTCTGCTAAAATTTGTCCTTTTTTAATGGATTTACCCCATGGAACCCGAGGTTTTTGGTGCATACAAGTATTTTTGTTAGAGCGCCGATGGGTAACTAAAGGAATACTTATAGTCTTCCCACTACTTGATAAAAGGATCTTGTGACTATCAGTAGAAATGATCTTTCCCTCGCGTTCGGCTATAACGGAAACCCTCGAATCTAGAGCTGTTTGGCGTTCCAATCCAGTTCCAACAATGCACTTCTCGGACCGAGAAAGCGGAACTGCTTGGCGCTGCATATTAGAACTCATTAAAGCCCGATTCGCATCATTATGCTCAATAAAAGGAATGAGAGAACCTCCAATAGAAAAATATTGGAAAGGAAAAATACTTCTAACATGAATCTGTTCCCATGCAATAGTCAGGAATTCTTGACGGTATCTAGCTGGAACAACCTGTTCTTCCTGAATACCCTGATTCAAAGACAAAGAATTTCCTGCTGCTATCATATAATATTCATCTCTATTTGGTGATAAATAAACCACCTGTTTCTCTTTTTTTTCTTTTGCTTTCTCAGATATTTCATAAAATGGACTCTCTATGGATCCCCACCAGTGATCAATTCTCGCATGAATAGCTAAGGATCCAGTAAGTCCAACATTGATTCCTTCGGACGTGTCAATTGGACAAATACGCCCATAGTGACTCGGATGAATATCTCGGCTCCGAAAACTTGCAGTCCTCCCCGTCAATCCTCCAGGACCCAAACAACTCACTTTTCGCCCATGAACAGTTTGTGTCAATGGATTAGTTTGATCAAAAACTTGAGATAAGGGGTATGTGCCAAAAAAGGTCTCATAAGTAGTTATTAATAAAATCGAAGTTGAAGTTGGAGTTACCAAAGTTTGTGGAGTCGGTTTCGATTGACGTATGAATACTCTACGGATAGTTTTTTGAACCGCATGTTGTAAACGATCAAGAGCCAGTCCGAATTGATCTTGTAACAGATCCGCAACCGAACGAATACGTTTATTTTTCAAGTGATTCATATCGTCATCGTCAAGTATACCCGTTCCAAATTTCATTCCAATCAAATGATCCGTAGCGGCCAATACATCTCGTGGTAACAAGAATGTATTGTTCTGAGGTATATCAAGATTCAGTCTCCGATTCATATTTCGTCGACCAATCCTTCCTAATTCACATTTTTGTTGAAAAAATTTCTTTTGTAATTCCTCACATAAGGACTCCGAAAATACCAGGTCCCCACCTACACAAGCAAATTGTTGATAAAACTCCAAAATAGCTTTTTCTTTTGACTCAATCCTCTTCTTCTCCTTAGCATTCGGGAAAGACAAGAGAATTTCAGGGTAGGAAACATTATCTAGAATTTCTCTTAGATTCGAACCCATAGCTGATGATAGAACTAGAATAGATACCTTTTGTTTTCTACTTACGCGAGCCCATATCCTTTCTTTTTTATCAATTGCTAATTCCGATCTTCCTCCCCAATCTGATATTATAGTCCCGGTGTAGATAGAAATTCCCTTATGGTCTAATTCCGAGCGGTAGTAAATACCAGGACTTAGCAATATTTGATTGATCACAATTCGGTATATTCCATTTATTATAAAGGTTCCTAAGGAATTCATTATAGGAATGTTTCCAATAGAAATGGTTTGCTTTTGCACATCGAAACCAAAAATTAATCTCGCAGATACATATAATTCGGAAGAATAGGTGAGTGATTCATACACAGCATCCCTTTCTTTTATTGAGGGTTCTAGCAATTGATATCCTTTCGCAAATAATTGAAATGCAATTTCGTGATCTGGATCTTTAATTGTTGGAAACTTCTCAAGTTCTTCTGCCAAGCCTTGATTAATGAACCTAAAAAATCCCTCGAATTGGATCTGACTAAATCCGGGTATTGTGGACATTCCCTCATTTCCATTCCGGAGCATCTTAAGTTTCCTTTTTATCGAAGAAAAATTCCATTATCAGCTCACTCTTCATCAATCCCTATGGATCGATCTAGCAATCATGGAATCTATATTCTGTTTACTGAATCACATGAAATTCTAGGGAACTCCACATACGTATTTCATATATGTATTTCATACATATGAATAGAGACAATTACATATGAATAGAGACAATTTTGAGGAAAGTTCGAATTTGCCAGGGGTACAAATCGAATGAAAATGAATTGATAAAACATTCCTAGAAAAAAATTCTGCCACTTAATGATATTCTAATCAGATTGGATGGCAAAGATTTCTCATTTTATCTCCTTTCTATGAATGGGATAAAGCCATAATATAATAATTTATAAGCACTAGAAAGTTTGACTTTAGTTCGATTTAGAATAGCACGCTTAGTTTAATTTCAAAAAAGAATTTGAGGGTTCTTTTTTGTTTCGTAGTAGTAGAATTGCTAGAAAATATAGGATTTCATTGTAGAATCCTAAAATAAAGTAAGTCCTTTTTTTAAGTACATGCCAATCTAGTTATCCACCTCTCCACATATCCCTGCTTTTATCGTAATTTCACTTGGGTGGGCCAAGATGGTCAGGTCATACTCTATATCAGAGCAAATTTCCTTTTTTTATTCAAGATATTTAATGCAATGAAAAATTAAAGCACGATTCCCCATAGAGATATGTACATAAGGGGGATCCATGGATAATAATGCTGTTATGGATAATAATGCTGTTATGGATAATAATGCTGTTCGGACCTGGAGTTTACCTATACACGGATTAGGCATAAACCCATTCTATTTTATTATGCCATTAAAAGGAAGGGGGGGAGAGAATACTGATTTAAGAGTCGTTCACTACTGCAATTCAAAAAAAAGGAGAATTCTAGTTAATGGTTCCAATTTGTTCTGAATTTTGCAGCCTGTGACTGGAAATCCACTTTTTCTCCTTTTTCATCTCAATAGAAAGAAAAGGGAAGTTTTCTAGTGTTAGCAATGTGTGTTTTAAGATAGAATCCATGGAGGAGAATAATCGAAACTGGATCCAAAAAAAGCAGGAATAGATTTTTGGAAAAATATTGGAAAAAAGTAAGTAGAATTAGATTCAAGATAAAAGAAAGGGGGTTTTAGTAAGAAAACGTGGATGAATACTTGCTCTTTTCTCGATTTTAGATCGGATTTTTTGGCGGCATGGCCAAGCGGTAAGGCAGGGGACTGCAAATCCTTTATCCCCAGTTCAAATCTGGGTGCCGCCTGATCAATAAAATACTTAGGCTTATAGTACTGATCGAACTCGACAAATTCGTACCCCGCATAAGCTGGAGCAAGAGAATAACTAGGCCTGGCGATACTGGATTTTGAGAATCCATAGTTCTATTAGGGTTTGTTTTGTCGGTAGTGGCCCAATCGGCTACCAATAGGGATGAGGTAGCGTTTACTTATTCTTTTATTAATTTGAATTGATTCTTAATTGATTCGATTCGAGAATTTAAAACTACGAGGCTAAGATGTCAGAAATCTTGATATTCAAAGGGCTCCTAAGGGGCATTCTTTTTTTTTTTCAATCTAAGATTGAAGAAGGAACTCCACGAAGGAATATCAAGACTTCCTAATTATTATACATTTTATTTATCGTACATCTTATGCTACCTACATACACTAAAGTAAGGGCTACTGATTCCGTCGAGAATCAGATTGAATAGGCTGATCAAAAATCAATTTCGGAGTTGTGGATAAAGTCTCCTCATTCTTTCATAGAATGATAGAAAGCGGGGCTGTAGGGTTTAGGTTAAAAATAAACATAGGCAAGGTAGGTATCCAATAAATATTTATCTATCCTAATTTTATGGTATATTCTGACGTCCTTTGCTTATAAAAAAAAGGTAACAAAAGGAAGAAAAAATCTTTCTATTCCCGCGTCTTCCATTCAGGACATCATCCCCGTACTCTTTTTTAAGGAAAAGGGCTATGTATCGTATTTATACTTAATGCTCTCCAATTCTACCAGAAATCCTATAAGAATTTGTTAGGAGTAAATTCCTTGAACTGATTCATCCATAGCCTTAGGGCAGAATCCCTTTTTGACTCTGTACCCTTGATTCCACTATGATTATTGATCAATAGTAGAATAATTTCTTCATAGAAATAGGAGACATAATTTACATGGATATAGTAAGTCTCGCTTGGGCTGCTTTAATGGTAGTCTTTACATTTTCTCTTTCACTAGTAGTATGGGGGAGGAGTGGACTCTAGGGATACTACTAATTGATTGAGTAGTCGAATTGTTGTATCAACTCTTTTCTTTAATTGATCCTTTTGCATTAATCATTTTGCCAAACTTTATTCTTTCTTTCTTTAGTTTTGTTTCACTCCTGTAAGAAACTCTTGTAAGAAGGAGTCGTTCTATTCTACTCTATAGAAATAGAAAGAGCGATTACAGCAATTCATAATTTCTACTAGAAGTGACGAATGGTTAAAAAAGTTCTATACATAAGAAAATTAGACTTTCTTCCACGGAGCTATTCACAACATATCGCACACTTTCCATTTGTTTTATACTCTTTTCTTATTCTTAGAAAAATTTTTATGCTCTTTTGAAGCATCTCGCCGCATGTTTAAGCATGAAAGATTCGCTGATTTTGACTTTTACTTTTTTTCTTTTACTATAGTCTATTCTCATATTATTTTTCTCTCCCTCCATGGATTCTTTCGTGAAGAATTGTCTTCGATTTTTTTATTTTGACTTGATTGAAATTAAGTGGATGCAGTGAAAAAAGAAATTGAATTAGACTACTATTTCAATCTACTAATCTATTCTATGTAGATTCAAGATAATATAATAGAAAGACTCTAAAGTGTGGTAGAAAAAACTATATGTAGTTCTTTCTACCACACTTTATGATTCCAACCAGATCCTTTCATTTAAGACTTGGATTTTTCTTTTATTTAATCCCTTTTTCATTTCTTCAATGATTAATTGGAATTCCAATTAATCATTTTGGCTGACTGTTTTTACATAAATAATAAGTAAAAAGGCAGTAGGAACTAGAATGAACAGTGCAGTAGCAATAAATGCGAGAATATTGACTTCCATAACCTCTTTTTTTTTCGCAATAACTCGGGATGTAATCCCATGGAGAGGAAAAAGGGGTATCCTGTAAATTCAAGGGGAGGACTTGCATTCTGATAATACTGAATCAATTCAATATTATGAATATCGGATCTATCAAATCAATTCATGGTTGAGAGTGGAATAGTATAACATAGGAAGATCCCTTATTCATACTAAGACCAAAATTGGTTTTTTGATTGGATTAGGAATTCTCTCTTTTTTTCATCCTTTTCTACTTTTTCTTTTCTATATCTATAACCCACGATCTTTCTTATCTTATCCAATTTCCCTTCCTTTTTCTTATAGTTATACATACAATTATGTATGTATGTATTATATGACCGACTTTCTATGGGTCACATAGACATACAAATAAGCAGTAGAAGTAGAAGTGAGATGGAGAAAAGAGGGCTTAAATAAAAAAAATCGAATATTTTCAATTTAGGAAAAAGGGCGTTTGCTTTGCTTGGTTTTTCTTTTATTTTATTAGGTTACTATCAATATCCACTTTTTGGGTCTAAAGATGAGAGCGGATCCATAAAAAAGGAGTCCGCAAATGGAATGAGAATGAGATAGATTCTTTCCAATTAGTCATTGAACATACACAAACAAAGTTGGAACTACAAAATGGAAGGGGCCTGGTTTAACCCAAAAAGTACTAATTATATTAAATTCACTGTCTAAGAATAAATGAATACAATTTATGTATGGATTCCGATAAAATACCGGTACTCTATTCCATAATCCATAAGAGTCGAATAGGAAGTTAAGATGAGGATGGTATCATCATAAGGATAGAGTAATATCCTAAATTATACTAATCCACGTATGATATGTATTTCTTTCTTTATCAACCGGGAGTAGTGAAAAAAGAAATTCCTATAGGCCTTCCCTCCCTCTTTAATGAAAAATGCGAAATCAAAAAAGTGAAGTAAGGATGCCCCATAGGTATTTGATCCTGTCTCCTGCCCCCTTTTTTTGATGGAAATTTTTTATGGAAAAAGGAAAGATGAATTTACCCATTCATTGAACCCTAGTTCGGGACTGACGGGGCTCGAACCCGCAGCTTCCGCCTTGACAGGGCGGTGCTCTGACCAATTGAACTACAATCCCCGCGGGGTGTATGGCATACCTATACCTATTTTTAAATAGAACCATAAGAAGATTCGATTCGTCTGTCGTACTCTAAGAAATAGACGAATCATATACTACATACCCATATATCGTATGTGGGTATAGTGAGAGTGACATAACTAGTATGTCGCGATTTTTTATCGCTTAAAATGGATGATAATCCACCTTTCAATAAGAAAAACTCTTTTGTTTGTAAAAAAGGAATGAGAGAAATATGGATTAGAAAGAAATTTCCCCCTTTCTCTTTATCCTTTATTTCTATGGATCAGACATTTTTTTTTATGGAAGAAAAAAAATGGATTTAGTTCATATTCACGAAGCCCTAGATTTTTGGGCCGAGCTGGATTTGAACCAGCGTAGACATATCGTCAACGAATTTACAGTCCGTCCCCATTAACCGCTCGGGCATCGACCCAGGAAGAATTTATTCTAGGGTTTTTGATAATCTATGATTAACCTCCTTTCATAATACTCCCTACCCCCAGGGGAAGTCGAATCCCCGCTGCCTCCTTGAAAGAGAGATGTCCTGAACCACTAGACGATAGGGGCATCACTAAACGATAGGGCCATATACAACCGCTCGTCATTATACTATAATGATAGTATGAGCAGTTTTTTAGAATTGTCAATATACTCGAAGAGTATAACTAGATCCAAAGCAAAGAGTCTTTCCTACTTTTCTGTTATGCTTTCTTAGGATTTTTTTTTAGTTGATGGTTAGGTTAATTCACGGATCATCTCCTACTTTTTAGGGAAATTCATTTAAAGGGTATAGAATAAGAATAGATTAATAAAAGGGATTCTAGATTAGTTCAGTACAGGTAGTGATTTGATTGATCTAACAGGAAAAAGAGTCCAATTTGATTTCTTTTTTGCAATTTACACTCCGTGCTTCATTTAGTGTTCAGACCAAAAATGCATGCATCCCACACTAAGTCATAAAATTCAAGAAAAAAATAGAGAAATTTTCAAAAACAAAGAAAAAAAGGTGAATAAATAATAAATTTAGTAGAAAAGTACTTTATCGGATTCGAACCGATGACTTACGTCTTACCATGGCATTACTCTACCACCAAATTAAAAAGCCCTTTATCGGATTTGAACCGATGACTTATGCCTTACCATGGCATTACTCTACCACTGAGTTAAAAGGGCTTTTTATTCAATTCCAAAATTAGCCACTTTGATTTCCCATTATGGGTCTACTGCATAATGTACATAATATATGTACATATAGAGATATATGTAGAGATTATATATGTATATATTGAGATCGAGATATAGAAGTTTATTCATGGCAAGGTTCAAAATCTTGAGAAAATCAAGAAAAATAAGAAAATCTTTCATATTCTCTCTTATCACTTGCACAAAGTAGAGGTTTTTTTTTATTTTATTTTATTATATAAAAAAATACGTATAATAAAATACGTGAAGAGAGGGTTGACACACTAAAAAATTATGAGTATAGTAGTATCCAATATACTTGAAGAGGGTAAGTTCATAGGTATGTAAACACGATCTCGTACGACTCACTAAACCAAAGCACGAAAGTTATATTATATTATAATATATTATATTGTTTATAGGAGGGAAACAAATATGAATCAATTCTTGAATCATATAAGAGAAAAGGCCAAAGGGGCAATAAGAGCTGCTGTCAAAAAAATGGTAGACTTTTTCTTTTTTATCTTTAGGCTATTGACTTTTCACGTGCTCAGAACGTTCTGCAGAATTAGGGACTTTTTTCTTTTATTGGCTGATCTTATGGTGAGATTTTTCTCCATTTATGTTTTACTTCCTATAATTCTAATTGGGTGGGGTATAAAGGAATTCGCGCTCTTCATATACCCATATGGCTGGGTAGTAATTTTCAGTGAGATACTTCTTATCTGTTTTGGTGAGAGATTGAAACTATTTTTAACAGGCATCTCTTGGAAAAACCTTCGAGTTCAAAACTTTTCCATTTTTCTTAAAAAGTTTTGGACGGATTTGTTGAAGCGATTTTTAACAGGTACCCCTTGGAAAGGGGGTACTTGAATATTCTCCAAGGATTCTAGTTGTTGCATTTTGAACAAACTATGTTAGAGTTTTAGCAACAATTTGCTTGTAAAAAGTGGGCAGTAGAATTTATATTGCAGAGTATAAAAATTATTCTACTGCCTGCCCAACAAAAAATAATAAACCATACCCTACATACCTAACTCCTCCCGGCTATGGGTTTTCTGTTTCCGAAGACTAGGAAAAAAGGAGGATTCTGGAACCCTAAGGGTTCGATGGTATATGGATATGAAAAATATAAGATTTCCGATCCTAGCGGGAAAAGGAAGGGAACAGATACCCAATATGATTCTTGAGAGGAACATTTGGTAATGGTCTTGGTCCTCTATGCTTTTTTTATGTGTTCTTAGTTCTATTCATCTTCTTTGATTCTTTTAAACAAGAATCTAATAAACTAGAATTGAGTGGAAAAGAGGGGAGGAAATTAGTAAATGGAGAGGATCGACTAACCAGAGACATTTAGGATCTTCTTTACATCAGGTAAATCCGTCGGGTCCTGTCCGCCTTTCTCTTTAAGTTACGACTCTTTGTTTCTTGCTTCTCTCAAGCCATAGGGAAAGTCTATGATGAATTTTTGAAATTCATCTCACTCTTTCTCTAGGGCTCGGACTTCATGATAAGTGGGGGAAGAAAACATCTTCCCCAATTTCTTTGTTCAGAATTGAACAAAAAGGAAAAGGAAGAAAGGGATTTAAGGGGGCAGTGCTGCCCCCTATATCTCCTAGTGTATATTGTAGGAATAATCAAACTATTCCTTACAGCAGTCTGGCACACTTACGTCCTCGCAAAGCAAATAATGATCATTGTAGTCGTAACCATAGAATAAGAATACGACCCTAATCGAAATGCATACATTAGGTTCATACGCTATTGGGATGGTAAGAAGATATGTATTTTACAGACCAGAGAGGCTATCTAAACCCTAAAATAAAGGCCCGCGATCGAAGTACCAATCGCTCACTGTCATGAACCTTCTCCATTTGATTCAATAAGGGGGAATTAGCCTCCTTCTCGAATGGCTACCCTTGACAAAGGGTAGCGTTGGTATCATAATCTACATGTAGCGGGTATAGTTTAGTGGTAAAAGTGTGATTCGTTCTATTAATAACTGAATTTGAAATGATATACTTAAGGTGTCCTTAAGTTTTTTATATTCCGATGAAAACTTTAGTTCTTATAAAGGATTTAATCCTTTTCCTCTCAATAGCATATTGAGGAAGAATATACATTCTCGCGATTTGTATCCAAAGACTAATGGAAATTGCATCCAAAATACAAATTGGATTATGAGTACAGAGTCGCGAAGCATAATTTTGCATTGGATTAAGTATTCCCATTTTTTAAATATGAGTAAAGGATCTATGGATGAAGATACAAAAAAGTTTATTTCCAATCGTAACTAAATCTTCTTTTGTTAAAAAAGGAAATGGAAGCCTAATAGCTAAAAAACGGTAGTTTTGGTTTACTAGAACCATCAGCATATTGTTTCAGCTCGGTGGAAACCCAATTCTTTTCCTCAGGATCTCTTGAATAAAATTAGGGAACGAAGTAAGTAGATTAGATAGATTTAGTAGAATTTCTATTTCCTACTCTATAGGGATCATCTAGAAAGCGGAGAGCTTTGGTTCCATTCAGATAGAAAAGCTGACATAGATGTTAAGTGGTGAGAATATCCATAAAGGAGCCGAATGAAATCCAAATTTCATGTTCGGTTTTGAATTAGAGACGTTAAAAATAATCAACCAACGTCGACTATAACCCCTAGCCTTCCAAGCTAACGATGCGGGTTCGATTCCCGCTACCCGCTCCATTCTGTATAAAAGGACTATTCTATTTGTCTAGACATGGTAGAGGCCTGTATTCAACCTTTTTCGTCCACCAGTTTCCGGCCCTCCAGAGCGGAGTAGAGCAGTTTGGTAGCTCACGAGGCTCATAACCTTGAGGTCACGGGTTCGATTCCCGTCTCCGCACTTAGCTGTCTGTATAAAAGGACTATTCTATTTGTATGGATATGGTAGAGGGCTGGGCGGTATCCAACCCTTTTTTATTCATTAGTTCCCGGCCCTAGAGGGCCAAATTGAGCAGTTTACAAAGTCACTTGCCCCTACAAGAAGAACTCTCAAGGCTCCTTCCTACCCTGCAGAAAAGAAAAATGAAATGAAAGAAAGGCACAGTCTACCTCCCTTCCCTTTAAAAGCAGTTTGCCAGTTGTTCGTCTCGGTGAATCCCTGATTTAGGGAGTCCTGTTGGCGAGTTCAATTCCCGCCGCCGGAGCCCCCTTTTTTTTGAGTGGGGTGCAAAGGAAGGGTAAGATAGTAAGGGATACGGTATTAGACTAACACCTACTTAATTTAATATAAGTAGTTAAGTAGTCAACTAGACTAAATTTTTTATCATAGTACCTTACTAAATTAAGCTGGCGAGCGGCGGGAA